TGGTTGTAATTATATAAAAAAAATTAATTAATAGATTAAATAAGAAAAATAATTATTAAATGATAGAATCAGTATTTTTTGCAGTAAAAAGCGATCTTTGGACAATCTTTTTTACATAAATTACGAATTTATAAATATATATATATAAATATTTTAAATTAATATAAATCTTCATTTATAAATCTGTGTGGTAAATTTTCATTGAATACACGATGCTAGCCTATATATATATTAATAACATCGTTGATTGGTAAATAAAAAAAAAAAAGGTCTCATTACTAATTTATATATCAACAAATTATTTATTAATTAATAATTCACTAGGATAGAATTGGTATCAAGCTAAATATTTATATATTAAAAAATCTTTATATTCATAAATATATTAATTAAATATTTATATAAAAAAATTAAAAAAGAAATTTTTTTTATATTTATAATGTTCTCTTTTTAATAAAAAAAAAAAGAGAACTAAAATATAATACAATTATGAAAAATTATTTAAAAAATAAATTTATATTAAAAATTTAAATTTTAATTTTAATGTATTATAAATTAATATTAAATTATTAAAAATTAAAATATATAATTTAAATAATTTATAAATTATTTAATTTTTAAATTTATATATTTTAATATATAATTATAAATGCATATGAATATACATGTACATATACATATATATACATATGCATGTATATATACACATGAATATATATATATATACATACATATACATATATATAAGAAAATTACTAATTTTATTAAAATTATTATTACAAATTTTATATTATAAATAAAAAAGAATAAAGTTATATAATAATTTAAGTATAAAATATAATATAAATAAAAAATGGGGAAAAAAAAAGGGGAGGAGTTTGCAAATAATAATAAAAATATTAAATTTATTTAAAATATAATTATTTAGGGTATAAAATTATAAATTTTAATTTAAAGTTAATTTTTCTTTAAAAATTTAATTAATTAATTTTTTTTATGTAAAGTTTAATAAAAAATTAAAAAGCAGAGAATAGGATTAAAAATTTTATAATTAAAGATTTAGAAATTAATATATAATAAACTAAAATTGTGCCAGCAGTTGCGGTTAAACAATTTATTTAATTAAATTATTTTTATTGTAATAAGTTTAAAATAATATAGAATAAAATAGATTATTTGGTGAAAAATTAATTTATTAAAATTATATAGTTGAAATGGTTTAATAAATTATGTTTAATAAACTAAGATTAGATACCTTATTATTTATAATAAATAAAAATAATAAAATTAGTAGGTAATTATTAAAAAGTAAAAAATTTGGCGGTATTTTAGTCAATTTAGAGGAATCTGTTTTGAAATTGATAAACCACGATAAAAGTTATTTAATTTATATTATTTATATATAGTTATTTAGAGTATTTTTATAAAATAATTTCATAATGATTAAAAAGTAATTAATTTAAATCAATATGTAATTAATAATTAAAGAAAAATGGATTATTATTATTAAAATTAATAATTTTTAAGTTTTAAGTTTATAAGGAAAGGATTTAAAAGTAATTTTTATTAATTAATAAGAATGAGTTTGATTTAAAATATGTACATATTGCCCGTCAATTTTAGTAATAAAATAAGTCGTAACAAAGTAGATGTATTGGAAAATGTATCTAGATTTAAATTATAGCTATAAATAAGTATTTTATTTACATTAAAATGAAAGATGAATCTTAATTTAAAATTAAGTAATTATTAAATTAATAAGTTTATATTTAATTAATAAAAATATTTTTTTATTTAAGTATTTATGAGAAAAAATTATTTTTATGATAGGGAAAAAGTATTGTAAAAGAAAGTTTTTTTTAGAAAAAAGAATATTTTATTTATAGTATCTTGTGTATCAGAGTTTATTAAAAATAAGTTAAAAATTTAATTATTTTGAAATTTTAGGAGATATAATTTTTGAATTTTATTGTTATATAAATAAAATTAAAAGGATTATAGTAATAAAAAGTTATTCGATTAAAATGATATCTAGTTATTTTAGAAATTAATTTAATTAAGTTATTAGGTAAATTTGGGTAATAATTAGTTTATTAAAATTATTTAGTAATAATATAAGAAGGGCTAAGCTTTTTTATAAAATTATAAATATTAATAATTGTAAATAATTTGTTAGATTAGTATTGTTTATCAATAATAGTTTATTAAAAATAATTATTTGATATTAAAAATTTATTAATATTTTAATTTTTATATAAAATTAATATATTAAATTTAATAATTAATATAATAATGATAAAATTAGTAAGAAGAGGTTAAAAAATAATTAAGCATTAAAAATTAAATTAAAGAATTAGACAAATTTATTTTTTACCTGTTTATTAAAAACATGTCTATTTGAAAAGAATAAATAGTCTAATCTGCCCATTGATTAATTAAAAGGCTGCAGTATTTTGACTGTACAAAGGTAGCATAATCATTAGTTTTTTAATTAGAAACTTGAATGAATGATTGGATAAAGAATAATTGTTTTAATTTAATTAGTTGAAATTTTTTATTAAGTGAAAAAACTTAAATTAAATTAAAAGACGAGAAGACCCTATAAATTTTTATTATAAAATAATTTTAATTATTTAAATAATTTAATTGGGGAAATTAAAAGATTAAAATAATTCTTTTTATTATTAATAAAGATGATTAGTTTAATGATCCTATTAAGGATAAAAGAATAAGTTACTTTAGGGATAACAGCATAATTTTTTTGGAGAGTTCTTATCAATAAAAGAGATTGTGACCTCGATGTTGGATTAAAATAAATTATTATGAGTAAAATAATAATAATTAAGTCTGTTCGACTTAAAATTTTACATGATCTGAGTTTAAATCGGTGTGAGCCAGATTGGTTTCTATCTTTAATAAAATAAAATGATTTAGTACGAAAGGAATAATTATTTAATATAATATTAGGATTTTGAGTAAAAATATTATTTTGGCAGAAAAGTGTGTTAAATTTAGAATTTAAGAATGATTAATATCAAATAATAATAATAATAGATTTTTTATTGGAGTTTGTTAATTATTTAGTAATTTTAGTATTTATGTTAATAATAGTAGCTTTTTTGACAGTATTTGAACGTAAAATTTTAGGATATATTCATTTACGTAAGGGTCCTAATAAAGTTGGAATTATAGGAGTAATTCAGCCTTTTAATGATGGGGTAAAGTTATTATGTAAAGAATTATTGATTTTGAATATTTCTAATTATTTAATTTTTTTATATTCTCCATTAATGAATTTATTTTTAGTAATATTATTGTGGGTGATAGTTCCTTATATGAATATAATAGATTATTTTAATATATCATTTTTATTTTTTTTATGTTGTTTAGGATTAAATGTATATAGTGTGATAATAATAGGGTGGTCTTCTAATTCTAAATATTCATTTTTAGGGTCAGTTCGGATTGTTGCTCAAATAATTTCTTATGAGGTAAGAATAATGATTTTTTTATTAAGATTAATAATGGTAATTAAAAGATATAGGGTAATAGTATTATATAAGAATCAAATTTATTTATGATTTATTTTTTTTTTTATTATTATTTTTATAATGATATGATTAATTTTTTTAATTGAGTCTAATCGGACTCCTTATGATTTTTCGGAGGGTGAATCTGAATTAGTTTCAGGGTTTAATATTGATTATAGGGGGGGGTTATTTGCTTTTATTTTTATTTCTGAGTATATAAGAATTATTTTTATAAGATTTATAATAGTAATTTTATTTTTTGGGGGTAATTTATTTAGATTTTATTTTTATTTATTGGTATTATTATTTATATTTATATTTTTATGAATTCGAGGGTCATTACCTCGGTATCGTTATGATAAGTTAATAGAGTTGGCTTGAAAGATTTTTTTACCTGTTTCTTTAATATTAATATTATTTTATTTTTGTATAATAATATTAATATTATAGAAGAGAATTAGTGAAAAGATTTTTGTAGTAATTAGTTAATAAAAGATTTTAACTTTTATTATTTATTTTCAAAATAAATACTTATTCAAGTTCATTAACTATAAAATTTTATAGAATAGGTTTTTTAGTAAAGGGTTAATAAAGAAAAATAAGAAATAGAATGTAGCGGAAAGTTGACTAATATTTAAGTATGGATATTCAATTGGTTTGGATCCTAGTCATGTTAAGATAATAAAATTAAGAAAGAAAAGTCATAATAAAATAAAATTAAATGGGGAGAATTTATTTGATTTAAAATTTGAATTATTAATAAATGGGATAAAGTAAAGAATTAAAATTGATATAAAAAGAGCAATGACTCCTCTTAGTTTGTTGGGAATTGAACGTAAAATAGTATAAGCAAATAAAAAATATCATTCTGGTTGAATATGGATAGGTGTAATTAGTGGGTTAGCTTGGGAAAAGTTTTCTGGGTCAGATAATATATAAGGTCATTTAAATATTGTAATGCTAATAAATAAAAATAGTATAATAAATCCGATGAAGTCTTTTCATGTAAAAAATGGGTGAAAAATGATTTTATCTTGATTAGAATTAATGCCGAGGGGATTATTTGAACCAGTATTATGGAGAAAAAAAAGATGGATTATAATAAATAAAGTTAAAATTAATGGTAGAATAAAATGAAAACAGAAAAATCGTGTTAAAGTGGCATTATTAATAGAGAAATTGCCTCAGATTCATTCAGTTAGTATGATTCCAATATAAGGAATGGCTGAAAGAAGATTAGTAATAACTATAGCTCCTCAAAATGATATTTGTCCTCATGGAAGAACATATCCTAAAAATGCAATTATTATGGAAATAAGAAAAATTGTGATTCCTCTAAATCAGGTATTTTTTAAGTAGAATGAGTTAAAAAATAAATTTCGACTAATATGTAAATATAAAAATAGGAAAAATAAGGATGCTATATTAGAGTGAAAAGTTCGAATTATTCATCCATTATTAGTTTCTCGGATTATATAAATGATTCTATTAAAAGCTTGGTAAATATTTGGGGAATAATATATAACTAAAAATAGACCTCTAATAATTTGAGATAATAAGCAGATTCCTAATAAAGATCCAAAATTTCATCAATAAGAAATATTAGAAGGGGTTGGAAAATAAATTATGGAGTTAATTTTTTTCATTAAAATTTTATTTTTATAGGACCTTGTTTAATATTTATGATTTTATTGATAATAATTATAGTATAAAATAAGTAATTAATAATGAAAGTTATAATAAAAATTTTATTAATTGAGTATAATTTATTAATTAATTCAAAAATATTTATATTATGAAAATAGATAAAATTAAAATTAATATATTCATTAAAAATAAAGTAAGAATTAAGAAATTTTCAATTAAATAAGAAGAATATAAAAAATGTAATAATAGTAAAAATTATTTTTTTATTAATTTGGAATTGATAATTAGAAATTAATCTTGTTATGTAAATAAATAAGATTAAGAGTCTTCTAATTAGAATAATAAAGAAAATATAAGAATATCAAAATATAGAATTTATTAATCCTATAAAAATTGCTATAAGAATAGTTTGGATTAAGAGAATTAATCCAAGAGATAGGGGATGATTTAAATAAAAAAAAGAAATTATTAATATTATTGAAATAGTTAAAATAATATAAATAATACAAAATATAGTTTATAAAAATATTAATTTTGGAGATTAAAGATATAGTAATTATTATTTTGATGTTTAAAAAAATTATTTATTTTTAATTTACAAAATTAATATTTTTATTAAATTATTTAAACTATAGAATTTATTTTATTATTTATATTTTTGTTTTCTTCATTATCATTTAGATTTAAATTAAATTATTTTTTATTAATATTATTAAGATTAGAAATAATAGTTTTATTTTTATTTGTATTAATATTTAATATATTAAGTTTTTTAAATGATTATTATTATTTATTAATTTATTTAATTATAAGAGTGTGTGAAAGAGTGTTAGGTTTATCAATTTTAGTATCATTGATTCGATGTGAGGGGAGTGATTATTTATATTTTTATAATTTGATTTAATTAAAGTTGTAATGATAAAATATATAATATTTTTATTATTATTATTATTATTATTTAAAAATTATTGGTTTATTCAATTTATAGTAATAATAATAATAATAATAATAATTTATAGAGTAAAGATAAATATATATTATGAATTAGTAGGGTATAGAATAAGGTTAGATTTATTGAGAATATTATTGATTTTATTATTATTGTGAATTTTTAGGTTAATATTTATGGCAAGAAAAATAATTTATGAGGAAAAGATTTTTGTAATTTATTTTTTAAAGGGTAATTTAGTTTTATTATTATTTTTATTATTAACTTTTTCGTATTTAAATATTTTTTATTTTTATTTATTATTTGAGAGGAGAATGATTATTATATTATTATTGGTAATAGGTTTTGGGAGTCAATATGAGCGAATAAGAGCTAGATTTTATATATTATTTTATACGTTAGTTACTTCATTACCTTTATTATTAATAATTTTTTATTATTTAGAAAATTATAATATATTAATAATAAATTGATGGGTTAATAGAAATTTATATAAATATATAGTTATTTTTTTAATATTATCATTTTTAGTAAAAATACCTATATATATATTGCATTATTGATTACCAAAAGCTCATGTTGAAGCATCGGTTTTTGGGAGAATATTATTAGCAGGAATTTTATTAAAGTTGGGTGGGTATGGATTAATTCGAATTGGAAAGTTATTATTTTTAAATTATAAAATTTTATATCAATATATAATTATTTATGGTTTATTAAGTAGATTATTAATAAGGATTATTTGTTTATGTCAAATTGATATGAAAGTGATAATTGCATTGTCATCAGTAGTTCATATAAATTTTATAATAAGAGGTTATTTTACTTATTTTTCTTTAGGGATTATGGGTTGTTTTATTATTATGATTTCTCATGGTTTATGTTCATCTGGTTTATTTTGTTTAGTAGGAATTATTTACGATCGGGTAAAAAGGCGGAGGTTAGTATTATTAAAAGGAGTTATGAATTTAGTTCCTGTGATAGCTTTTTTATGATTTTTATTGTGTATTAGTAATATGTCTGCTCCACCTTCATTAAATTTATTAGGGGAAATTATGTTGATAAATAGAATTTTATCATGATTATTTTTTATATTTATAATTATAATGCTTTATTTTATTATTAGAGTAATTTTTTCTATTTATTTATTTAGAATTATTCAAATAGGGAAAGTTACTTATTTACTGATAAAATTAGATATTTATTTGCAAGAATTTTTATTATTAGTAATGCATTTATTACCTTTAAATATAATAATTATATTGAGATTTTATTATTAATTTATATAGTTTATAAAAAATATTAATTTGTGGAATTAAAGAAATTTATTAATTATAAATTATTTACGATATAATAAAATTATTTTTTTATATAAGAATAATATTTTCTTTAATATTATTTTTATTTGTAATAGTATTATTTTTTAATAAAGATATAATTATAGTTGAATGAGAAATTTTTAATTTTTATTCATTGGATTTTGGTTTTATTATTTTATTAGATTGAGTTAGATTATTATTTATAAGTTATGTATTATTTATTTCTGGGTGGGTAATATTATATAGAAGAAATTATATAGAGATAGATAAATTTAAGGATCGTTTTTATATTTTATTAATTTTATTTGTTATTTCTATATTATTATTAGTAATTAGTCCTAATTTAATTAGATTATTATTAGGGTGAGATGGGTTAGGGTTAATTTCATATTGTTTAGTAGCTTATTATCAAAATTTTAGTTCTTATAATTCGAGAATAGTAACATTTTTAAGAAATCGAATTGGTGATTCATTTTTATTAGTGAGAATTTTTTTTATAATAAATTATGGGGGATGAAATTTTATTTTTTATGAATATTTAGAATTTAATTTTATTATATTAATATTAATTATTTTAGCTAGAATAACAAAAAGAGCTCAAATTCCTTTTTCTTTATGGTTACCAATAGCAATGGCAGCACCAACACCTGTTTCATCATTAGTTCATTCATCTACTTTAGTAACTGCTGGGGTTTATTTATTAATTCGGTTTTATGATTTTTTTATTATTTATGTAAATCAATTTATATTATTAATATTATTATTTATATTAACAATGTTATTATCTAGAGTAAGAGCTTTAATAGAAATTGATTTAAAAAAAATTATTGCTTTATCAACATTAAGACAGTTGAGATTAATAATAATAATATTATTGATAGGATTTAAGGAATTAGCATTTTTTCATTTATTAATTCATGCTATTTTTAAGTCTTTATTATTTTTATGTTCGGGGGTTATTATTCATGATTATAAATATTATCAAGATATTCGTATAATAGGATCATATAGTAAAATAATACCTATAATTAGATGTTATCTAAATATTTCAGGATTATCATTATGTGGGATACCTTTTTTATCTAGTTATTTTACAAAAGATTATGTAATAGAGTTATTATTATCTGAAAATAATATTAATATAATAATAATAATATTATATTATATTTGTATTGGTTTAACTATATTATATTATTTTCGTTTAATTTATTATTTGAATTTTAGTTGATTTAATTTATCATCTTTATATTATTTTATTGATAATAAATGATTAATAATAAATAGAATAAAATTATTAATAATTTTTTCTTTAATTTTTGGGTCAATTATAAGATGATTATTTCTTGATAATATGAAAATTATTATAATAGATAATTATTTAAGAGCAATAATTTATTTAATAATATTATTTATTTTAATTAAGTTTTTAGAAAAATATTTTTATATAGTTGAGTTATCAATAAGAGAGGTAAAAATATTTTTATTAAATATATGGTATTTAAAAATATTTTTTGTTAATAATATTATTATAATATTTAGTGTAAATATAAATTATTTTATAGAGAAAGGATGAGGGGAATTATTAGGAAGGCAGGGAATTTATTTAATATATAAAAATATGTCAATAATTTATCAAATTTATCAATTTAATAATATTAAATATTATTTAATTATATTTATTATAATATTTTATTTAATTATTTACTTATACTTATATAGCTTAAAAAGAGTATAATATTGAAGATATTAGGGTGATATTTATCTTTAAGTAATTTATGAAATAGGAAATTTATCTATATAATGAAAATATATAATTTTTAATAAACTACATAAATAATTGATAGAAATCTATAATTTTATTATTAACAATAATATACCTCTTTTTGGTTTCAATTAAAATAAGAATGAGTTATCATTAAATTTTAAGTCGAAATTAAATACAAAATTTGTTTCTTATTAAGAAATATAAACATTTAATGCTTTGGGAAAAGTTAGAAGCTTTTAATAATATTTCTAAGATAAATAGGTTTATATTTTTTAAATGCAATTTAAATGTTTTAATTAAACTATTATCCTAAGAAATTCATGTTAAAAGTTTTTTATTTCATTCATAAAAAATTCTTAAAATTAAGGTTCTTAAGATGATTATTAAAGAATAAAATCATTGATTAAAAAAATTATATTTTATTGAAATAATTATAGGAATAAGAATAGAAATTTCAATATCAAAAATTAAAAATAAAGTAGAAATTAAGAAAAAATGAAGAGAGAATGGGAGTCGGAATTTTGATGATGGGTTGAAACCACATTCATAAGGGGAGTTTTTTTCTCAATTATATTTTTTAAAATTTAATATTGTGATTATAATAATTAGTGTGGTTAAAATTAAAATATTTAGTAATATAAAATTAGTAATTTTTATAATTATTTATATTTAAGAAAAACTTTTTGATTGGAAATCAAATATACTAATTATATTATATAAATATCTACCTCATCAATAGATTGATAAGTAAAGAAATAGTCAAATTACATCAACAAAATGTCAGTATCAAGAAGCAGCTTCAAAATTAAAGTGATGAGAAGAAGATATAAAAAAAAATGATTGGCGGATTAGAGTTGATAAAAGAAATAAAGATCCGATAATTACATGAACACCATGAAATCCTGTTGCAATAAAAAATGATCTACCATAAATTGAATCAAAAAAATTAAATTTAGCTTGAAAGTATTCGAAGATTTGAAGTATAGTAAAATATATTCCTAGAATTACTGTTATTGTTAGGGAGATAATTATGTTAAAATGATTTTTATTAATTAGAGCATAATGGCTTCAAGTAATAAAGATTCCTGAAGTTAGTAAAATAATAGTATTTAATAATGGAATTTCAAGGAAATTAAATGGTAAAATAGATTTAGGTGGTCAAAAATTTATAAATTCATAATTTGGGATAATTCTATTATTAAAAAAGTTTCAGAAAAAAGAAATAAAAAAAAATACTTCTGAGATAATAAATAAAATTATTCTTCATTTTAATATAATATAAATTTTAAAAGTATGATTTCCTATAAATGATCTTTCTCGGATAATATCACGTCATCATAAGATTGAAATTAAAAATAAAATTATTGAACTAAATATTAATAAAAATGGGTTTTTTAAATTTAATCAATTAATAAAATTAATAAATATTCCAATTAAGTTTATAGAAATAATAATAGGTCAAGGACTATATGATAGAATATAAAATGGTTGATATTGTTTTATCATTATATTAATTAATTTCATGAAAATATAAAGTTCTAAGAATTGAAAATACATATGCTTGAATAAGAGATACAGAAAATTCTAGAATTAAATAAATAAATTGGATATTAATAAGAGAGATTATGATAATTCAATTTCTTATTGTATTAATATTGCTAATAAAAGAAAGAAGAATATGACCAGAAATTATATTAGCAGATAGACGAATTATTAAGGTTAATGGACGAATTAAATTACTTAAAGTTTCAATAATAATTATTATAGGTATTAAAATAAAAGGGGTTCCTGAAGGAGATAAATGAAGAAATATATTATTATATAAATTGATTCAACCATAGATTATAAGGGATAGTCAAAATGGGAGAGCAATAGATAAGGAAAAAATTATATGGCTTGATCTTGAAAAGATGTAGGGAAATAAACTTCAAAAGTTATTTATAAAAATTAGAAAAAAAATTCTTATAATAATTAATATAATATTATTATTTTTTGTAATTAAGAAGAATTCTTTGTGTAAATAATTAAAAATAATTTTTCATGAAATAGTAATATTGTTTGATAAAAATCAATAATTTGATAGATAAAAGAATAATAAAATAATTGATAGTCAATTTAAATAGAAAATATTTGTAGATGGGTCAAATGATGAAAAAATATTTATTATCATTTAATTTTAAATTTTTTTATAATTATTTTTTTTTTTAAAAAAAGATAATTAATATAAAAATAATAAATTTTAGATATTGTTATAATTAAAATAAGAATTAAGAAATAAAATATTAAAAGTCAATAAATAGGATATATTTGAGGGATAAAAGAATAATAAATATTAATTTTAAAATGACATTTTAATGTTATAAATTAACTAATTCTTTTCATTAGAAGTAAATTAATTTACTTTAAATGATTTAAAAGATCATTACTTAAATCAGACATCTAATGAATTATTAAGTCATTTAATAAAATAATCAATATTAATTCTTTCTAATGTGATAGGTATGAATCTATGATTAATGCCACAAATTTCAGAGCATTGCCCAAAAAATATACCTGAACGATTAATAAAAAGATTAGTTCTATTAAGACGTCCTGGAATAGCATCAAGTTTAACAGAGAAATTAGGAATAGTTCAAGAATGAATTACATCAGTTCTATTAGTTAAAATACGAATAATTATGTGGTAGGGTAGAATAATATGATTATCTGATTCTAAAAGATAAAAATTATAATTTTCATTGATTAGATATGAATTAATTTCTAAGTCATGAAAATTTATATATTCATAACTTCAATATCATTGATGGCCTGTGATTTTTAAAGTAATAGATGGTGGGAAATTTTCATCTGATAAGTATAAAATTAGTAGAGAAGGTAAAGCAATTATAAAGATTAATATTATAGGAATAAAGGTTCATAAAAGTTCTAGAATATGAAATTTATATAAATTTTTAATAGTAATTTTATTTATTATGAATGAAAAAATAATATATGTGATAATTGAAAGAATTATAATTATAATTATTATAATAAAATCATGAAAATAAATTATTTGCTCTATAATAGGGGATGCCCTATCTTGAAGATTTAAGTTTAGTCAAATTTCTAAAAAAATATTAATTTATTTATAGATTTTAAATCTATTACACTATTCTGTCATTTTAGATATTTATAAATTAATGGTAGTTCATTAAAAGTATGAAATTGAGGAGGATAAAATATAATTCATTCTAAGGAGTTTAGATATAGATTATTAAAAATTTTTTTTTCAATAATTCTTTCATAAATAATATATAAAAATAGAAGGATTCTAAATGAAGTAATAATAGATCCAATAGATGAAATAATATTTCAAAAATAGAATAAATCTGGGTAATCAGAATAACGTCGTGGTATACCATTTAGTCCTAAAAAATGCTGTGGGAAAAATGTTATATTTACACCAATAAATATTAATCAAAATTGGTAAATTAAAAAGTTATTATTTAAAGTAAAGCCAGTTATTAAAGGGTATCAGAAAATGAAACCTCCAAAAATTGTGAAAATAGCTCCTATAGAGAGGACATAGTGGAAATGTGCAACAACATAATAAGTATCATGGAGAATAATATCAATAGATGAATTAGCTAAGATTACTCCTGTAAAACCTCCAATAGAAAATAAGAAAATAAAACCTAAAGTTCATAAAATAGAAGGTGAAAATGAGATTTTTGAGCCATAAAGAGTAGTTAATCAACTAAAAATTTTGATTCCAGTGGGGATTGCAATAATTATGGTGGCAGAAGTAAAGTAAGCTCGTGTATCAACATCAATTCCTACTGTAAATATATGGTGTACTCAGACAATAAATCCTAAAAATCCAATAGTTATTATAGCATAAATTATTCCTATATAGCCAAAAGTTTCTTTTTTATTACTTTCTTGATAAATAATGTGGGAAATTATACCAAATCCTGGTAAAATTAAAATGTAGACTTCAGGATGGCCAAAAAATCAGAATAGGTGTTGAAATAAGATTGGGTCTCCTCCACCTATAGGATCAAAAAATCTAGTATTAAAATTACGATCAGTCAATAATATAGTAATAGCTCCTGCTAGAACAGGGAGGGCTAAAATTAATAAAAATGCTGTAATAATAATTGATCATACAAATAAAGGAATTTGTCTGATATTAAGAAATGAATGTATATTAAATCTTGTTGTGATAAAATTGATTGATCTAAGAATTGAAGAAATTCCTGCAATATGAAGGCTAAAAATAGTAAGATCTATAGAATAATCTGAGTGAGATTGGGTTAAAGTTAAAGGGGGGTATAGAGTTCAACCTGATCTAACCCCTAAAGATAGCTCTATTCTAAAAATGAATAAAATTAATGAGGGAATTAATAATCAAAATCTAAAGTTATTAAGTCGAGGGAAGGCTATATCCACAGAGCCAATTATTAAAGGAATTAGTCAATTTCCAAATCCTCCTATTATAATAGGTATTACTAAGAAAAAAATTATAATAATAGCATGAGCAGTAATTATTATATTATAGAAATTTCTATTATTTATAAAAGAATTAAGATTTATTAATTCAAGTCGAATAATTAAACTTATTGAGAATCCTAAAATTCCAGTTCATCTTCTAAAAATGAAATATAATGTTCCAATATCTTTATGATTTGTTGAATATAATCATCGATGAGATAAAATGTCTGACTAAAGAGATAAACTGTAAATTTATTTATGAATTAAAAATTCTTTTATTAAGTTTAATAATCATAAATGAATTTAAATTGCAAATTTAAAAGTAGAGAAATCTTTAAACTTAAGATTTAATAAATATTATTTTTAATTTTGAAAATTAATAGTTTAATTAACTTAAAATCTTAAAAAAATATTCATATAGGTAGGTTGATTAAGAAAATAATAAAAAATATTAATTTATTAATAATAATTTTTTTTATTCAATAAATTTTATGATTAAAAAATAATAAGCTAATAAAAAATAGTCGAATATAATAGTATAAATTTAGTAGAGTTAATAAAATTATAAAAAATCTTAAAAAATAAAAATTTTTATAAGTTAAAAAGTTTAAAATAAATCATTTGGGGAAAAATCCTAAGAATGGGGGAAGACCTCCAAGAGAGAATAAATTTATAAAATAAATTATAAAAAGATTTTTTATTAAAAAATTTGAAAATAATTGATTAATATTAAAAAAATTAAAGGTTTTACAAATATAAATTATTGGTGTAATAATTAAAAAGTAAAGTATTCAGTAGATAAATCATCAATATTTTGAAAATAAAAATCTTCTTATTATTCATCTTAAGTGGTTAAAAGAAGAGTAAGTGAAAATTTTTCGGAGGCTTAATTGGTTTAAACCTCCAAAATTTCTAATAATTATTCTTATAATAATAATAATAATAATAAGTTTATAGTAAAAATAAATTGAAATTAAAATTATAGGGGCAATTTTTTGTCATGTTAATATAATAAATGATGTTAATCATGATATTCCTTCGATTAAATTAGGAAGTCAAAAATGGAATGGAAATATTCCTAATTTTATTAAAACTGCAAAATTTAATCCTAAAAGGTAGAATTTAGATTCAATAATTAAATAAATTTTTCTTATAATTATAATAATTGAGAGAATTAAAATTCTTGATGAAAGAGCTTGAATAATAAAATATTTTATAGAAGTTTCAATTATTAATCTATTATTTCAAGAATTAATAAAAGGAATAAAGGAAATAAAATTTAATTCTAAACCTATTCATATTGAAATTCATGAGTTAGAAGATATAGTAATTAAACTTCCTAAAATTAATAAAATAAAAAATAAAAAATCTTTAATTTATCGATCATTATAGTTTATAAACATATATTTCCTAAATTAAACAAACTGGGGTCAAAATCTTTAATTTATCGATCATTATAGTTTATAAACATATATTTCCTAAATTTAAAAAGAAAATAATTTTATATTTGAGGTATGAACTCAAAAGCTTAGATTAGCTTATCTTTTTACATTTTAATATAAAAAGTATAAAAATTTTTGGAATTTTAAGTAATAGTTTAAATCTATTAAATGTAATTTAATAAAGACAATAAATGTATAATTATTTTATCATAATAATCCTTTAATCAGGCACTTTATT